AATATTGTGCCTGATAAAAGGATTATTTTGATAGAATAAACAATGTAGAATTTAAACTACCTTTATTAATTATATTTTATAGAATTAAACTATACCTATAAATTTCAAAAATTTATATGCCTCTTACATCTAAATATAAAAAATAAGCTAATAAAAGCTAATGAGTTCATACCTCATTTATAAAAGTTATAATCTTTTTTTTTTAATATTTATATTAATTTTAATTATAATAAAATTTTATTTCTAATAATTATAATTTTAAGTTCTATTTTTTCTATTAGCTCTTTATCTTTTATTAATTTATGAATAGGTATAGAAATTAACCTAATAGCTTTTATCCCATTAATAATAAATTTAAATAATAATTTAACATCAGAAAGTATAATAAAATATTTTCTTGTTCAAAGTTTAAGTTCAGTAAATTTTTTATTTGCCTCAATTATATTAATTATATTCTTAAATTGATACCAAAAAATAAAATTTCTCAATATTTTTATCTTAAGAATTCTTAATTTAAGCTTATTAATAAAAATAGGAGCAGCTCCCTTTCATTTTTGATTTCCAAAAATTATAAAAAGTTTAAATTGAATAAATTGTTTAATTTTAAGAACTTGACAAAAAATTATTCCTATAATTTCAATTTCATATTGTTTTATTTTTAAATTAATTATTATTTTTTCTTTAGCATCTACTATTATAGGAAGAATTATGGGATTAAATCAAATTTCTCTACAAATTATTTTTGCATATTCTTCTATTAGTCATATTGGATGAATACTCATGGCTATTTTATTAAATATAAATTTTTGAAATTACTATTTTTTAATTTATACTTTAATAAATTTTACTTTAATATATTTTTTTAAAATAAATAAATTTTTTAACCTAAAACAAATTTTTTCTTCTAAAAATTTTAATTCTATAAATTTTTTTATTTTTTTAAATTTTTTAAGATTAGGTGGATTACCACCATTTTTAGGATTTTTACCTAAATTAATAATAATTGAACTTATAATTGAAAATAAATTCATTTTCATAACTTTTATATTTGTAATATTTTCATTAATTAATTTATTCTTCTATTTACGTTTATCTTACTCCTTTTTTTTAATAAATTTTTATGAAATAAAATTTTCTCATAATCAAAATAAAAATAACTTTTTTTTAAATATATTAAATTTTATTTCTTTATTTGGATTAATTTTAATTTATTTAATAAATTATTTTATATAAAATATTTATAAAGTTTTAAGTTAAATAAACTAATAATCTTCAAAATTATAAATAAAATAATTAATTTTAAGCTTTAGTATAAATTTTACTACTTTAAATTTGCAATTTAATATCATATACTCTATTGACTATAAAACTAAATAGTAAAAAAGAATTAATTCTTATAAATAAATTTACAATTTATTGCTTATTATATTCAGCCACTTTACTGCGACAATGATTATTTTCTACAAATCATAAAGATATTGGAACAATTTATTTTATTTTTGGAATTTGATCAGGAATAATCGGAACATCTTTAAGAATAATTATTCGAACTGAATTAGGAACTATTGAATCTTTAATTAAAAATGATCAAATTTATAATGTCTTATTAACAGCTCATGCTTTCGTTATAATTTTCTTTATAGTTATACCAATCATAATTGGAGGATTTGGAAATTGATTAGTTCCTTTAATGATTGGAGCCCCTGATATAGCTTTTCCTCGTATAAATAATATAAGATTTTGATTTTTACCACCTTCTTTAAACTTATTACTTATTAGATCTTTAGTAGAAAGAGGAACAGGTACAGGTTGAACTGTTTACCCCCCTTTATCCAGAAATTTAGCCCATGCAGGTAGATCAGTAGATATCTCTATTTTTAGTTTACACTTAGCAGGAATTTCTTCCATTTTAGGAGCTATTAATTTTATTTCTACTACATTAAATATACGAAGTAATCTAATTTCATTAGATCGAATTTCCTTATTTGTATGATCAGTAATAATTACTGCATTACTTTTATTATTATCTTTACCAGTATTAGCCGGTGCTATTACAATATTATTAACTGACCGTAATTTAAATACCTCATTTTTTGACCCTGCGGGAGGAGGAGACCCTATTTTATACCAACATTTATTTTGATTTTTTGGACACCCAGAAGTTTATATTTTAATTCTACCAGGATTTGGCATAATTTCTCAAATTATTACCCAAGAAAGAGGAAAAAAAGAATCATTTGGATCCTTAGGAATAATTTATGCTATAATAACAATTGGATTATTAGGATTTATTGTATGAGCTCATCATATATTTACTATTGGAATAGATGTTGATACTCGAGCTTATTTTACCTCTGCAACCATAATTATTGCAATTCCTACTGGAATTAAAGTTTTTAGATGATTAGCTACCTTACATGGTAATAAAATAATTTTAAACCCTAATTTATTGTGAAGATTAGGATTTATTTTCTTATTTTCAATAGGAGGTTTAACAGGTATTATTTTAGCTAATTCTTCAATTGATATTATATTACATGATACTTATTATGTAGTTGCCCATTTTCACTATGTTTTATCTATAGGAGCTGTATTTGCAATTATTGGAGGATTTATTAACTGATATCCATTATTTACTGGTTTATCAATAAGTAATTTTTGACTCAAAATTCAATTTTTTTCTATATTCATTGGGGTAAATTTAACATTTTTCCCCCAACATTTTTTAGGTCTTTCAGGCATACCACGTCGATACACTGACTATCCTGATGCTTATTTATCCTGAAATATTTTATCTTCATTAGGAAGTTTAATATCAACATTAAGATTATTATTATTACTATTAATTGTATGAGAAAGAATGATTAATCAACATAAAATTATTTTTAATACACAAATAAATTCAAATATTGAATGATTCCAAAATACCCCTCCTTCTGAACATTCATTTAACGAAATACCTTTAATTATAAATTTCTAATATGGCAGAAATAATGCATTGGTCTTAAACCCCAATTATAAAGAATAATCTTTTTTTAGAAATTGCAACTTGATCTAATTTTAATTTCCAAGATAGAGCCTCTCCTATTATAGAACAAATAATTTTTTTCCACGATTTTTCAATAATAATTTTAACAATTATTATTATTTTTATTTCTTATCTAATAATAAATTTATTAATAAATAATTTAACAAACCGATATATACTAGAAGAACATATGTTAGAATTAATTTGAACAGTTCTTCCTAGAATTATTTTAATTTTTATTGCTCTTCCATCATTAAAACTACTTTATTTATTAGATGATAATAATAAACCTTTCATTACTCTAAAAACAGTAGGACATCAGTGATATTGATCTTATGAATATTCAGATTTCAAAAAAATCCAATTTGACTCTTTTATAATTGACAAAAATAATATAAATTTAAACAATTTCCGTTTACTAGAAACAGATAACCGAGTTATTTTACCTATAAAAACAAAAATTCGAATTTTAATCTCTGCTACTGATGTAATTCACTCTTGAACTATTCCTTCTTTAAGAATTAAAGCTGATGCTACACCTGGTCGATTAAATCAAGCTAATTTTTTTATTAATCGACCAGGAATTTTTTTCGGTCAATGTTCAGAAATTTGTGGAACAAATCATAGTTTTATACCAATTATAATAGAATCAATTTCTTCTAAATCTTTTATTAATTGAATCAAAAATTATTAAATATTTATTTATTAAACATTAGATAACTAAATTTAAGTGTTGGTCTCTTAAACCTATAATAGTAACCTATTTTAATTACTTCTAATGAAATTATTTTAAGAATTAGTTAAATAATAACATAAAATTGTCAATTTTAAATAATTAATCTATCTAATTAATATTCTTATCATTCCTCAAATAATACCTTTAAATTGAACTTTTATATTTATATTATTTAATATAAATTTTCTTATCTTTTTAATTATAAATTATTATAATTATAAATATAATTCCCAATCCAATAATCTAATATCAAAAAATAATATCAAATTTATTCACAATTTTTGATCCTTCAACTAATATTATAAATTTATCATTAAATTGATTAAGAATAATTATTTGCATAATTATTTATCCTTTAAATTATTGATTATTACCATCTCGATTAAATATCATATTTAATTTAATTATTGATAATTTACACAAAGAATTCAAAATTTTAATAGGAAATAATTATTTTAATGGTTCAACATTTATATTTATTTCCTTATTTACTTTTATTTTAATTAATAATTTTTTAGGGTTATTTCCCTATATTTTTACAGCAACTAGTCATTTAATACTAAATTTATCTTTAGCATTACCCTTATGATTATCCTTTATATTATGGGGATGAATTAATAATACTCATCATATATTTGTTCATTTAGTCCCACAAAATACGCCCTCCATATTAATATCTTTTATAGTACTCATTGAAACTATTAGAAATTTAATTCGACCAGGTACTTTAGCTGTTCGATTAATAGCAAATATAATTGCTGGTCATTTATTAATTACTTTATTAAGTAATATAAATCTTAATGTATCAACATCACTAATTCCGCTTATTTCTTTAGTAATAATTATACTATTAACATTAGAAATAGCCGTATCAATTATTCAAGCCTACGTGTTTTCTATTCTTAGAACACTATATTTTAAGGAAGTAATTTAATGTCCACTCACTCTAATCATCCATTTCATTTAGTAACACAAAGACCTTGACCTTTATTCGGAGCTTTAAGAACGATGACCCTTATATCTGGTTTAATTATATGATTTCACTCTTTTTCTATAAACTTAATAATTTTAGGATTATTAATAACTTTAATAATTATATATCAATGATGACGAGATATTGTTCGAGAAAGATCTTATCAAGGTTGTCATACACTAAAAGTAAATTTAAATATACGATGAGGAATAATTTTATTTATTATCTCAGAAATTTTTTTTTTTTTAGCTTTTTTTTGAGCTTTTTTTCATAACAACTTAAACCCAAACTTTAATATAGGAAGTAACTGACCACCTCAAGGAATTCACCCATTTAACCCATTTCAAATTCCTTTATTAAATACAATTGTACTATTAACATCAGGTATTACTGTAACTTGAGCTCATCATAGAATAATAGAAAATAACTCCTCACAAACTAAAATTAGTTTGTTTATCACTATTTTTTTAGGAGTTTTCTTTACATCTCTTCAAGCTTATGAATATATAGAAGCCCCCTTTTCAATTTCAGATAGAATTTATAGCACTTGTTTTTTTATAGCAACAGGATTTCATGGATTACATGTAATTATCGGAACAGCATTCTTACTAGTTTGCTTTTTACGTCATTTAAATAACCAATTTTCAATAAATCATCATTTTGGATTTGAAGCTGCAGCTTGATATTGACACTTTGTTGATGTAGTTTGATTATTTTTATATACAATTATATACTGATGAAGTTCTTAATATTATTTATATAATATATTTAGTATATTTAACTTCCAATTAAAAAGTTTAATAATAATTTAATATAAATAATATGTATTTATTTTTTTTAATTTTTAGATTTACAACATTAATTGCCAATTTAATAATCATTTTATCTATTACACTATCAAAAAAATCTTTTAATGACATAGAAAAAATTTCTCCTTTTGAATGTGGATTTGATCCTATATCAAATTCTCGAATTCCTTTTTCTTTACATTTTTTTTTAATTGGAATCATTTTTTTAATTTTTGATGTAGAAATCACTCTTTTAATACCAATTATTTCAATTTTTGAAATCACAAACTTAATTAACTGAACTTATATAACTATTTTTTTTATATTAATTTTAATTATAGGCTTATACTATGAATGAACACAAAATATATTAAATTGAACAAATTAATAAACTATTTAGGATTATAATTTATATTAAAAAATATTTAATTTGCATTTAAAAAAAATCTTAGATTAATCTTAATAATAAATAGAAGCTAAAAGCATTTAATTTCGACTTAAATTTAGAGTATAAAATTTACTCCTATTTAATTTTATATATTATTATTTGAAACCAAAATAGAGGTATATTATTGTTAATAATAAAATTGATAATTTTATCCAAATAAAGAAATAAAAAATATTTAAGCTGCTAACTTAAATTTTAGTGATTTTTCATTATTATTTCTTATTTAAATAGTTTAATTGCAAAACATTATATTTTCATTATAAAAATAAAAAAATTTTTTTTTAAATACTTAAAGATTAAATTAACCTCTTTAATATCTTCAATATTATACTCTATTTTATAAGTTATTTAAGTGATTAATTTATATTTAATATAACTAAAAAAATTAAAATTCAAATAATAAAAATATATAAATAAATTTTAATAAAATTTAAATGTAACTTTTGGAAATAATTTATATAAAATTTTAAATTAATATTTAAATTTCTAAAAATTAAATTTTCGGTCCAACCATAATCTAAATTTTTTTTAAATATTAATCCTAATTTAAGAATTTTAAAATTTACCCCATAAGTTGATAAAATTGGCATAAATCAAAGATTACCAAAAAAACTAAATAATTCTAAACTTTTATTTAAATATATATATATATACATATAGTTTCTGATTATTCCTAAAATTAAACCTATAAATATAATTAAAATTACTAACATTTTTAAATTTAAAGGTAAATAAATTATATAAATAAAAGGTAAAACTATTCATATAAAAAATGATCCTCCAATAACTCTAAAAATTAATAAAATAATTATTCTTTTATTTATAATTCAATCCTCATCATGTAAATTAATTAAAACTCTTTGATTAACATTATTAAGAAAACTTCAATAAAATAACCGTAAAGAATAACAAACTGTTAATCCTGTAGAAAAATAACATAAAAATAAAGTTAATGAATTTATATTACTCAATAATGTTATTTCTAAAATTAAATCTTTAGAATAAAAACCAGCTAAAAAAGGTAAACCACATAAAGCTAAATTAGAAATATTAAAAAATCTACCTGTTAAAGGTATAAATTTAAAACTAGTCCCTATAAATCGAATATCTTGACTATCCTTAAATCTATGAATTAATACTCCTGCACATAAAAATAATAAACTTTTAAAAAAAGCATGAATTAATAAATGAAAAAAAGCTAAATTTCTTAAATTTATAGCTAAAATAGTTATTATCAGCCCTAATTGACTTAAAGTTGAAAGAGCAATAATTTTTTTTAAATCAAATTCAAAATTAGCCCCTAACCCTGAAATAAATATAGTTAATATCCCTATTAACATTAAATACTTAAATAAAATAAAATTTTCTAATATAGGACTAAATCGAATTAATAAATAAACTCCCGCAGTAACCAAAGTAGATGAATGAACTAAAGCTGAAACAGGAGTAGGAGCAGCTATAGCTGCAGGTAATCAAGATCTAAAGGGAATTTGAGCTCTTTTAGTAACCCCAGCTAAAATTACTATGATTCTAATAATAAATAAAAAATAATCATTTTTTAAATATCTTAAATAAAAAAAAAAATTAAAACTCCCATAATTTAATATTCAAGCAATAGCTACTAAAATAGCTGCGTCTCCTACCCGATTAGATATAATAGTCAATATCCCCGCATTATAAGATTTTACATTTTGATAATAAATAACTAAACAATAAGAAATTAATCCTAATCCATCTCATCCTAAAAGAATTCTAATCATATTAGGTCTGATAATTAAAAATATTATAGATAAAACAAATAAAATAATTAAAAATAAAAATCGATTTTTATTTTTATCATTTATCATATAACTTTTACTATAATAAATTACTATTCTAGAAATTAAAAATACTACTCCTAAAAATAGGGTTGATATTCAATCTATTAAAATTACCATAATAACATCAACTGAATTCAACATATAAAAATTATATTCAAAAAAAATAGTTATATCATTATTTAATAAAATATTACAAAAAATAAATATCCCTATACTTACAAAAAATAAAACTATAAATATAACAATATATAAATTTAAATAAATAACTTAAAATGAACTTATATCACTTCATTAACTCCACAAATTAATATTTTAAATAAACTATTTAAGTAAATATTTTTTAATTAAATAAAAATTAAAAATTCTATTTTTAAAATTAATAAATTTAAAGGAACTCAGTGTAAAATTAATAATAAAATTTCCCGTAAATTATTAATAAAAAAATTATTTAAATTAATTAAATAATTTCCTTGTTGAACAAAAGAAAATAAATATAAATTATAACCAGCAAAAAAAAAAGATATAACCAATACTAAAAATATTATTAAATAAGATCATATCAATAATCTATTAATTAAATTAATTTCTCCTAATAAATTTAAAGAAGGAGGCGCTGATATATTAGAAGATAAAAATATAAATCATCATATAGATATAGTTGGTATAATAGAAAGTATCCCCTTATTTAATAATATATTACGACTAAATAAACGCTCATAATTTAAATTTACTAAACAAAATAACCCAGACGAACATAAACCATGACCAATTATAACAATATAAGCTCCTCTAAACCCTCAATTTGTTTGAGTTATTAATCCTGCTAATATTATACCTATATGAGCTACTGACGAATAAGCTACTATAGCTTTTATGTCTACTTGAAAAAAACACATCAAACTTACAATCAGAGCACCAATTATTCTTACTCTAATAATAACATTATTTAATTTTATATTTATTAATGAAAATAAGCTAATAACACGAATAATTCCATACCCCCCTAATTTTAGTATAACTCCCGCTAAAATTATAGACCCTGAAATAGGAGCTTCTACATGAGCTTTTGGTAATCAAAGATGAACAAAATATATAGGAATTTTTACTAAAAAAGCTATAATTATAACTAAATATAAAATAATATAATTTTCAAAAAAATTTTTCAATATACAAATTATTAAAGTATTAAAATAATTTTTTAAAAAAAAAATCCCTATTAATAAAGGTAAAGAAACAAACAAAGTATAAAATAATAGATATATCCCCGCTTGAATACGTTCAGGTTGAACCCCTCAACCTAAAATTAATAATATGACAGGAATTAACGAACCTTCAAAAAATAAATAAAATAAAAATAAATTTAATGATGAAAATGTAAAAATTAATATAATTAATAAAAATATAATATTAATTATAAAAAAAGTTACATAAAATTTTGATAAATAAACTTTAAATCTTGCCATAATTATTAGTCCTCTAATTCAAATTCTTAATAATACTAAAAAATAAGAGATTTTATCTAGCCCAAATTTATACCCTAAATTATTTATAAATAATATATTACTATTAAATATTATAAAAATAAATATAGTCACAAAAATTATATTTTGAATTATTCAAAATATTTTTTTTTTAAAACATATAAAAAAAAGTATAATTATTATAAAAATCAATTTTATCATTATAATAAATTAAATATAGATATATAATCATTTCCGTAAGAACGAATTAAATAAACTAAAATAGAAAGCCCTAAAACTCCCTCACTTACCGATAAAATTATAAATATAACTAAAATATAAATTCTATTTATTATATTAATATGCAAATATAAATATATAATTAAAAATAAATTTAAAATAATTAATTCTAAACTTAACAAAATAATAATTAAATGTTTACGATTTAAAACAAACATTAAATTTCTTATAAAATAATTTATCATAACAAAATTTCTTAAATTAAATATTTTCATTTAAGTTTTAATAGTTTAAAAAAAACTTTGATTTTGTAATTCAAAAATAAGAAATTTCTTTTAAAACTTCAAAGAAGTACAAAAATGATACATTCATAATCTCCAAAATTATAGTTTTAAATATTAAACTACTCTTTGAAATCATATTTCAAACTTTACTATTATTGATAATATTATTTATAATAAATAATTTTTGATTACTAAATTTAAAACACCCCTTAATTATTACAATTTTTGTAATTATTCAAGTAATTAATTTAACATTAACTATTGGTTTATTAAGATACTCTTATTGAATATCCTATATTATATTTTTAATTTTTATTGGGGGATTACTAATTTTATTTATTTATATTTCAAGATTAATCCCTAATAAAATTTATTATTTAAATTTAAATAAACTAATTTTTATTACTCTAATTTCTTTAATTATATTTTTTTTTTTTAAGTTTCAACCTTTCATTTTTAACTTAGAAATAACAAAATTTTTAAATTTAATTTATTTATTAAATCAAGAAAATAAAAATTTTATTTTTAATTTTTATAACAATAATGAAATATATTTAACTTTTATATTAATTAATTATTTAATATTAACTTTAATTATTTCAACAAAAATTTCTAATATAATAATAGGACCTATACGAATTAAACTTTAATGAAAAATAATAAATTTCTCCCTATAAAATCTAATCATCCTATTTTAAAAATTTTAACTAATTCATTAATTAACTTACCTACTCCATCAAATATTTCATTTTGATGAAACATAGGATCTTTATTAGGTTTATGTTTAATTATTCAAATTATTACAGGTCTAATATTAACTATAAATTATTCACCAAATATTGAATTATCTTTTGACAGAATTAATCACATTTATCGAAATGTTAATTATGGATGATTTATTCGATCTATACATGCTAACGGAGCTTCCTTTTTTTTTATTGTAATATATTTACATGTAGGACGAGGAATCTATTATGAATCTTTTATACTAAAATATACTTGAATAGTTGGAATTATTATTCTTTTATTAGTTATAATAACTGCATTTATAGGATATGTATTACCCTGAGGTCAAATATCTTTTTGAGGAGCTACAGTTATTACAAATATTTTATCTGCAATCCCTTACTTAGGAATTGATTTAGTCCAATGAATTTGAGGGGGATTCTCAGTTAATAACGCTACATTAAATCGATTTTTTATATTTCATTTTATTCTTCCTTTTATTATTTTAACTTTTTTTATTATTCATTTAATATTTCTTCATCAAACAGGATCTAATAATCCTTTAAGAATTAATTTAAATTCTGATAAAATCCCCTTTCACCCATTTTTTACTTTCAAGGATTTAATAGGATTTTTTATTATATTACTTATTTTAATATTTTTATCAATTTATAAACCTTTTTTATTAAGAGATCCCGATAATTTTATTCCTGCTAATCCTATAGTTACTCCTATTCATATTCAACCAGAATGATATTTTTTATTTGCATATGCAATTTTACGTTCAATTCCCAATAAATTAGGAGGAGTAATTGCTTTATTAATGTCTATTTTAATTTTATTTATTTTACCTTTTACATTTATAAAAAATATTCAGGGATCACAATTTTATACTTTAAATAAAATCTTATTTTGAAATTTTTTATTTATTTTTATTCTCTTAACATGATTAGGAGCTTGTCAAATAGATTATCCATATATTATAATAAGCCAAATTTTAACTACATTATATTTTTCATATTTTCTCACAGCTCCATTAATATCTAAAATTTGAGATAATTTAATTTAACAATTAATAAGCTTTTAAAAGCATTTGTTTTGAAAACTTAAGAAAGAAATTTTAATTTCTATTAATTTATTTTACTAAATTTATTACAAATTAATACTAAATAACAAAAAAAAAATATTAAATAATTTAAAGAAATAGGTAAATATACTTTTCAACATAAATTTATTAATTTATCATACCGATAACGAGGTAATGTTCCCCGTACTCAAATAAAAGAAAACCCTAATATCATTAATTTTAAATAAAATAACAAATTATTTAAATCAGCTCCTAAAAATAAAATTACAAATAATATTCTCATAAAAATAATTCTAGAATACTCTCCTAAAAAAATTAAAGCAAACCCCCCACTTCTATATTCAATATTAAACCCAGAAACTAACTCTCTTTCCCCTTCAATAAAATCAAAGGGAGCTCGATTTAATTCAGCTAATAAAGAAGAAAATAAACATAATCTTAAAGGAAAAACAATAAATAAAAATCATACATTTTGTTGATATAAATTAAAGTCCATAAAATTAAATCCTATAATTAAAACTATTAATCTCAATAAAATTAAAGCTAATCTTACCTCATAAGAAATAGTTTGAGCTATCCCTCGTAAACTTCCTAATTTAGCGTAATTTGAATTTGAAGATCATCCTGAAAGAATTATAAAATAAACACTAACTCTCAAACATCCCAATAAAAATAAAAACCCTAAATTTAAATTTAATAAGATATTTAAATAAGGAATAATAATTCATATTGCTAAACTTAACAATATTATAAATACTGGTATAAAAAAAAATATTAAATAATTAGATAAATAAGGAATAATTATTTCTTTATTAAATAATTTAATAGCATCTCTAAATGGTTGAATTAATCCCCATATTCCAACTTTATTAGGACCTTTACGCAATTGTATATAACCTAAAACTTTACGCTCCAATAAAGTAAAAAATGCTACAGAAACTAAAACTATAATAATTAAAAAAAAAATAACAACTATAGATATATAAATTTCATAATTATTAATTACTATTTATGTAATTTATATACATATTATTAAAATCTAAATTTAATACAATTTTCTGTCAAAATAGTAAATTAATTAATTTAATTCATTAAATAAAAATTTATTTTTAATTAAAAATCCTTTCGTACTAAAAAATTATAAATTAATTAAAGATAGAAACCAACCTGGCTCACACCGGTTTGAACTCAGATCATGTAAAATTTTAAAAGTCGAACAGACTTAATTTTTAAATTTTTGCTTTTAAATTAAATTTTAATCCAACATCGAGGTCGCAATCTTTAATTTTAATATGAACTTAAAATTAAAATTACGCTGTTATCCCTAAAGTATTTTATTCTTATTTTTATTAATAATATACTCATAAAATTATACTTTTTAAATCTAAATATTTTTTTTAAAAAAAGTTTATTAAATTTTTTTATCACCCCAATACAATAAAATTTTTAAATTATAAAATTCTTAAAAAATAATTTTTTTAAAAAAAATTTTATAAAAATTTATAGGGTCTTCTCGTCTTTTAAAATAATTTTAGCTTTTTAACCAAAAAATTAAATTTTATAAATTAAAATAAAAAAGTTTATATTTCGTCCAATCATTCATTCTAGATTTCAATTAAAAATCTATTTATTATGCTACCTTTGTACGGTCAAAATACCGCAGCCCTTTAAAAATTTTCAGGGGGCAGATTAGACTTTAAATTATCAACCAAAAAGACATGTTTTTGTTAAACAAGCGAATATAAATTATTGCCGAATTCTTAAAATTAAATAATCTTAATAACTTAAATTTTATAATATTTTTATACTAATATTATCATTATTACTTTATTTTTTTAATTAAAATAAATATTTAAATAAATTTATTAAACATTAATTTATATAATTTAAATTATTCCATATTTTTAAAATTTTTTATAAAAAAATATAATCATTAAATAATTTTATTCTTATTATTTTTAAATAATTAAAAATTTTTCATTTTATTTAAATATTTATTATAAAGCTTATCCCTTATAATATCATTATTTATATAAAATTAAAAATTTAAAAATTTTTAATTAAAATACTTATAAATAAAAAAATTAAATTTATTTCTTTAAAAATTAGATATAATTTAAAACGATAAACATTTCATTTCTAATTAAATATTATTAATATTTTTTTTACAATAACTAATTTATTTAATTAAATCTTTAAATTTCGAAAATATTTAATAAACAAAAATTTTTATTAATAATCTCTGATACACAAGATACAATAAATTAAATTTACTTTAAATAAAATATTTTTTTAAATTTATTTCAATTTTTATTTACATTACTAATTTACTATAAAATAATTATTTTTTTAAAATTTATTACTAAAAATTTTTTTTATTATTATTATTTTAAAAAATTTTATATTACAACTTATATACCTATGTATATTAATTTAAATATTTATATTCAAATTAAAATGATTTGCACATTAAATTTTCAATGTAAATGAATTACTTTACTATAAAGATTTAATTTGATCTTTCTAGAAACACTTTCCAGTACTTCTACTATGTTACGACTTGTTTCAATTTTTAAATGAAAATGACGGGCAATATGTACATATTTTAAAACTTAAATCATTTAAATTAAATAATTTTAAATTACTATTAAATCTAATTTCAAAAATTAAAATTCTTACAATTTATCCAAAAATAAATTTATTATAACCCATTAAATTCTTAATTATAAACTGCATCATGATTTGATATAAATTTTAATTTAAATTTTAAAATTTTTATTTCTTAAAAATATTTTTATAACAACGATATACAAATTAAATTAAATTAAGTAAAATTAATTGTGGAATATCAATCAATAAACAGGTTCCTCTAATTAGAATAAAATACTGCCAAATTTTTTAAGTTTAAAAAATATATTTTTGTACTACCTTATATTTTATTATATTTTAAATTTATAATAGGGTATCTAATCCTAGTTTAATTAAAATTTTTTATTAATAATCATATAATTAATTTTATAAAATTTCAATTATAAAAAAATTTTACCTAAATATATAATATTTAATTTTAATTTAAATTAATATTTATTAATTAAAATATATAATTTATATTTAATTTATCTATAGTATAACCGCAACTGCTGGCACAAATATTTGTTAATAATTTAAATATTACTAAATCTAAATTTCTTTAATTTTTAATATTTTATACTATAAATTTTAAACTTTAAAAATTTTTAAAATTTTTAATTTTTATTTCACAAATATTTATATATATAATAAATTTTAAATAAATATTAAAGCTAAAATTAACTTTATAATTCTATAAAAATTTAGGTTTTTAATTTTTTTATATAACTATCTTTAAAAAATTATTTTAAATAAAATAATTAACGTAATACAATAAAATTTTAAAAATTTTTAAAGTTTAAAATTTATAGTATAAAATATTAAAAATTAAAGAAATTTAAATTTAGTAATATTTAAATTATTAACAAATATTTGTGCCAGCAGTTGCGGTTATACTATAGATAAATTAAATTTTAATAAGTAATTAACCATACATAAATTTATATCTATAGAAAAATTATTACTATTTTTTTTTTAAAAAGATATATAATAAATTTATTATATTACTATTTTTAATTTAATATTACATATTAAAAATTTATAAATTTATCAATATTTTCTTTTTTTTAGGGGGTTTATATAAATAATAATAGGGTTTTTAAATACTAAAATTTTGTTATATAATTCACATACTAGTATTTAAAAATTAAATTTTTTTTAACGTGTTTTACTTTTAATTATTCTCTATTATAGTTTTTTTTGCTGTTCCAAAGGTTTTAAATAATTTTTTTTAACGTGTTTTACTTTTTAATATAAAAAATTAAATTTTAATGAGTAATTAACCATACATAAATTTATATCTATAGAAAAATTATTACTATTTTTTTTTTTAAAAGATATATAATAAATTTATTATATTACTATTTTTAATTTAATATTACATATTAAAAATTTATAAATTTATCAATATTTTCTTTTTTTTAGGGGGTTTATATAAATAATAATAGGGTTTTTAAATACTAAAATTTTGTTATATAATTCACATACTAGTATTTAAAAATTAAATTTTTTTTTAACGTGTTTTACTTTTTAATATAAAAAATCAAATTTTAATGAGTAATTAACCATACATAAATTTATATCTATAGAAAAATTATTACTGTTTTTTTTTATAAAAGATATATAATAAATTTATTAATAAATTAAAACTTTAAAAATAATAATAA